TTCAATTGGTTCGGGCTTGCTTAGTATTGAACTGGGACCAAGAAAAAAATGGTTCTATAGAAGAGGTTCATGCTTCCTTTGTTGAGGTAAGAGCAAATGATCTGATTCGCGATTTCATAAGAATTGAGTTAGTCAAGTCTACGACTTCGTATACCGGAAAAAGGTATGATACGGCGGGTTCGGGATTAATTCCCGATAATCGATTAGATCGTACCAATATCAATCCTTTTTTTTCCAAGGCGAAGATTCAATCATTTACCCAACATCAAGGAACTATCGGTACGTTGTTGAATCAAAATAAGGAATGTAAGTCTTTGATAATTTTGTCATCATTCAATTGTTCTCGAGTTAGTTCATTCAACGTCAACGGTTTGAAATATAACAACGATGTGACAACATGGTTGGACCCCGTAAACCCAATAAGGGATTGGTTTGGCCCCTTAGGTACTATTGCACCTAAAATAGTGAATTTTTATTCATCTTTTCATTTAATAACTCATAATCAGATATTGTTAAATAAATATTTGAAACTTGACAATTTGAAACAGACTTTCCAAGTACTTCAAGTATTTCATTGCTATATAATATTTGAAAATAAAAGGATTTATACGGGTGATGACATCATTTTGACTCCACTCTATTTATATTGGTACTTTATCGAAATCGATTTTTGGGAAGAGACATCCGCAATAATGAGCCTTGGGCAATTTCTTTGTGAAAATATATGTCTATTTCAAGATGGATCATACATAAAAAAATCAGGTCAAATTTTAATTATTGATATTGACTCTTTAGTTATAAGATCAGCTAAGCCCTATTTGGCTACTCCAGGAGCAACGGTTCATGGACATTATGGGGAAACCCTTTATGAAGGAGATACATTAGTTACATTTATATATGAAAAATCGCGATCTGGTGACATAACACAGGGTCTTCCAAAAGTGGAACAAATCTTAGAAGTGCGTTCGGTTGGTTCAATATCGATGAACCTTGAAAGGAGAGTTGAAAGTTGGAACGAACATATACCAAAAATTCTTGGAATCCCCTGGGGATTCCTGATTGGAGCTGAGCTAACCATAGCCCAAAGTCGTATCTCTTTGGTTAATAAGATTCAAAAGGTTTATCGATCCCAGGGGGTGCAGATTCATAATAGACATATAGAGATTATTGTACGTCAAGTAACATCAAAGGTGTTGGTTTCAGAAGATGGAATGTCTAATGTTTTTTTACCTGGAGAATTAATCGGATTGTTGCGAGCGGAACGAGCAGGGCGTGCTTTGGACGAAGCAATCTGTTATAGGGCAATCTTATTGGGAATAACGAAGGCATCCCTGAATACTCAAAGTTTCATATCCGAAGCAAGTTTTCAAGAAACTGCTAGAGTTTTAGCAAAAGCTGCTCTACGAGGCCGTATTGATTGGTTGAAGGGCCTGAAAGAGAATGTTGTTCTGGGGGGGATTATCCCTGTCGGTACCGGATTCAAAAAATTAGTGTGCCACTCAAGGCAAGACAAGAACATTCATTTGGAAATCAAAAATCAAAATCTATTCGAGTTGGAAATGAGAGATATTTTGTTACATCATAGAGAATTTTTTTTTTCTTGCGTCCAAAACAATTTCCATGAGACACCAGAAAAATCATTTACGCGATTTCATAATTCCTAAGGTAAGGGTAGATTCATTCTTTCTTTTGACTTTCTATTTATTGATTTGGTAATAAATAAAATGAAATATTAATAATAAAAATGAATGGTTGGGGCTGTGTATCAACGGTCAATCCCGGCAGAAGGTTCCGTCGGAACAATTTTTTATTTGTTCAAAAAAAAAGAGAAAGTGCGGGAAAAAATGACAAGAAGATATTGGAACATCAATTTAGAAGAGATGATGGAAGCAGGAGTTCATTTTGGTCATGGTACTAAGAAATGGAATCCTAGAATGGCCCCTTACATCTCTGCAAAGCGTAAAGGTATTCATATTACAAATCTTACTAGAACTGCTCGTTTTTTATCAGAAGCCTGTGATTTAGTTTTTGATGCAGCAAGTGGGGGAAAAAATTTCTTAATAGTTGGTACCAAAAATAAAGCAGCGGATTCAGTAGCATCAGCTGCAATAAGGGCTCGATGTCATTATGTTAATAAAAAATGGCTTGGTGGTATGTCAACGAATTGGTCTACTACAGAAACGAGACTGCATAAGTTTAGGGATTTAAGAGCAGAACAAAAGATGGGGAAACTCGATGGTCTCCCCAAAAGAGATGCTGCAATGTTGAAGAGAAAATTATCTACTTTGCAAACATATCTGGGTGGGATCAAATATATGACGGGGTTGCCCGATATTGTAATCATCGTCGATCAGCAAGAAGAATATACGGCCCTTCGGGAATGTATCATTTTGGGGATTCCAACAATTTGTTTAATTGATACAAATTGTGACCCAGATCTCGCAGATATTTCGATTCCAGCCAACGATGACGCTATAGCTTCAATTCGATTGATTCTTAATAAATTAGTATCCGCAATTTGTAAGGGTCGTTCTAGCTATATAAGAAGTTGTTGATTATGATTATGTTATGATTAAGAATAATAAGATTAGTTAATTAGTCGGGAACTTCATAGATTTATTGAATTGGTTACTATTCTTTTCTTGGATTAAAAAAAAAATGGGGATATTTATCTTTTTTTTATGTGATTTCTTGATATCCTAAATATATGATTAATGATTAAAGTAGAGATGAGTTGAGAAAGAGATGGTTGAATCAAAATAATTCCTTTTTTTAAGTTGATTTATATCTGAGGACAATATGAATGTTATACCATGTTCCATTAAAACGCTCAAAGGATTATATGATATATCAGGTGTAGAAGTAGGCCAACATTTATATTGGCAAATAGGAGGTTTACAAATTCATGCCCAAGTACTTATCACTTCTTGGGTCGTAATTGCTATCTTATTAGGTTCAGTCATCATAGCCGTTCGAAATCCACAAACCATTCCGACCGACGGTCAAAATTTCTTCGAATATGTTCTTGAATTTATTCGAGACTTGAGCAAGACTCAGATTGGAGAAGAATATGGTCCCTGGGTTCCCTTTATTGGAACTATGTTCCTATTTATTTTTGTTTCTAACTGGTCAGGTGCCCTTTTACCTTGGAAAGTCATACAGTTACCTCATGGGGAGTTAGCCGCCCCCACGAATGATATAAACACTACTGTTGCTTTAGCTTTACCGACGTCAGTGGCATATTTTTATGCGGGTCTTACCAAAAAAGGATTAGGTTATTTCGGGAAATACATTCAACCAACCCCAATACTTTTACCAATTAACATCCTAGAAGATTTCACAAAACCCCTATCTCTTAGTTTTCGACTTTTCGGGAATATATTGGCTGATGAATTAGTAGTTGTTGTTCTTGTTTCTTTAGTACCTTTAGTAGTTCCTATACCTGTTATGTTTCTTGGATTATTTACAAGTGGTATTCAAGCTCTTATTTTTGCAACTTTAGCCGCGGCTTATATAGGGGAATCCATGGAAGGTCATCATTGATTAGCTTTCGAAATAGTCTTTTTTTTTTAGATTATCCCAATTCCGGAAATGCACGGTTCAAGATAATCTACTCGGTTCTTGGTTGGGGAACATAATAGATACAAATACGTATGTATATACGATTAGAGTTGTAGGGGGAAAGATAGACTTACGAAATTGTGAAAAAAAAAAGATGGATTGGAGGGTCATGGTAGATATATGGTAATGTCTATAAGTCTGCCCAGACCCTGTATATCTTTCGAAGAAAGATTCCAGAATCCGATTCCATATAAAATATGGGTGGTTTACGTTATGAAAGAAACTAATGTATATGTGATATTAGATATATACTAGTTATATAAGGGTTATCCCTATCTAATTTATTATTTTCATTCGAAGTTTTTAGTTACTTCGACTCGATAGATTTGAATGATCAAATAAGTAATAATTCATTGGTTACTTGTATCATTAACTATTTTTTTTTTTAGTATGAGGAACTTATCATGAATCCACTTATTTCTGCCGCTTCCGTTATTGCTGCTGGATTGGCCGTGGGGCTTGCTTCTATTGGGCCCGGAGTTGGTCAAGGTACTGCTGCGGGCCAAGCCGTAGAAGGTATTGCAAGACAACCGGAAGCAGAAGGTAAAATACGAGGTACTTTATTGCTGAGTCTAGCTTTTATGGAAGCTTTGACAATTTATGGGCTGGTCGTGGCATTAGCGCTTTTATTTGCGAATCCTTTTGTTTAATTGAATCCTAGAATTCAAATCAAAAAGTACGTTACATATTTTTTCTATTAACTCGTTGCCGTTGACTTCTGCGAATTATATCAACACTTTACTCCTAAATTATGTATTTGTTGAGACAATACCATACCCCGGGAAGGCCTGATTTGAGGATGAGGAATTAGTGGATTTGCCCGCTTTTTTCCTTCCCGTCTACTATGGAAAAGTTGTTTACTTTTATTTTAGGAATTCAACAAGGGAGATATTTCGCAATTGACATGAGACCTAAGACCTAACCCAATAAGATACTTATCGGAAACTTCAAAAAAAGGGGGGGGCGAGCGAAGTGATACAAAAAGAACTCTGTTCTTTGTTAGTCCTATCTATAAGAGGAGCACATATGAAAAATGTAACCGATTCTTTCCTTTCCTTGGGCCATTGGCCATCCGCCGGGAGTTTCGGGTTTAATACCGATATTTTAGCAACAAATCCAATAAATCTAAGTGTAGTGCTCGGTGTATTGATTTTTTTTGGAAAGGGAGTGTGTGCGAGTTGTATATTTCAAGAATAGGTTGGATCCAACCGGCTGCACTTTATTTATAATTTATATTCTTTTTTTTATAGGATAAATAGGAAAAAAGTGCACGATCTCGGCGAATTACTTCTGAATAAATTAATAAATCATATGTAAGAACCATAGCATTTCGTGATTCATTGGTAAATAAACTCTGATTCTCTATCGACCAATAATGC